GAATATGTATGTCGAACCCATATCAATTAATTTGTAGAATATATACTCATACAAATTACTCATGTGCCAGGAACCAGATTTGAACTGGTGACACGAGGATTTTCAGTCCTCTGCTCTACCAGCTGAGCTATCCCGACCATTCACGACACATCATCCTCATTTTATTTTAATATAGAACTTGGGTCTATGTCAATTACAAAAACTAAAAAAGTATTACAAAGTATTATACAGGACCTGATATAATTTCTTGGATCTTCAAAAAAAGGTTGTAAATTTCAATACAGTACAAGTAATGATATGTATTGTTAATTATTCAAATGAAATTTTAAACGGGGATTCCTTGCTCAACGATGTTCGTTTGTACGTGTATCATATATATCACACACGGCTTGTGATAAGAAAAAATTTTCTGCTCTGATCCGTTTGTGTTTATGAAAGAGTAGAATAAGAATGAATGAGAAACATAACGAATTTTGAATCGCTAATAAAATTATAAAATAAAAAATCCGTAATTCGGGAGTCAACCGGGTCGTTTTGGGGATAGAGGGACTTGAACCCTCACGATTTCAAAAGTCGACGGATTTTCCTCTTACTATAAATTTCATTGTTGTCTATATTGACATGTAGAATGGGACTCTATCTTTATTCTCGTCTGATTAATCAATTCTTAAAATTAAAAATATATATCAGACTATGATGGAGTGAATGATTTGATCCATGAATATTAGATTTTTTTTTTTCAATTTGGAATCGATTCACAATAATTCTTTCATTTTTCATATAAATATAAAAAAATAAAGATTCGGGTCGTCATTAATCATTTGGAGATAGTATTTCAGTACTATACGTATACATATGTATTATAGGTTTATCCTTCATCTTTTCTGAAGTTTCGATATAAGGATTCCTTTGCTAACACAATGCAGCCAACTCCGTTTGTTAGAACAGCTTCCATTGAGTCTCTGCACCTATCCCTTTTTATTCTATTCTCGGTTTATGAAACCCCTGTTTGTTTTCATAAAACAGGATTTGGCTCAGGATTGCCCATTTTTAATTCCAGGGGTTCTCTGAATTTGAAAGTTCTCACTTGGTAGGTTTCCATACCAAGGCTCAATTCAATTAAGTCCGTAGCGTCTACCAATTTCGCCATATCCCCCTTTTTTTGTGATGTGGTTAGGATCACACCATGATGCCGCCCCCCTTTTCATTTATATTATGCTGGAACCATTGAATTCGTTAGATACCGGTTCCTATATTGAAAAGTGTTTTCTACTATATTGAATTGAATTCATTATTATTGAATTGAATTCTTGTCTATTTTCATTTAATTTTATTTCATCTCTATCGGAGACCTGTATTTGGTCCAATCAGAAAAAATTCTATCGTTTCTATATCAGAAATTCAATATAGATATATACCACATAACATATATATTATACTATGATATATAATCATATATTTTTTATACTTATATATGCCCTTATTTCTATCGTTTTTTAGTATACAATTTTGAATACTTGAACGGTCGATTCTTTTTTTTTTTTTTATTAGTTTTCACTTTTACGAATGAAACCAGAGGGGTGTTTCATTATGATCTGGATTGCACTTTTATCTTTCATTTTATTCTTATCCTTTTCTTAGGGGTCTTAAGGCAGACCCTCTATAACTAAAAACATAAAACGAAAAGGGAGATTTTAGTATTATTAATTAAAAATTAAATTAATAGCCATAACTAAAACTAATAAAATGGCTATAACTAATTATTCCGTTAATAAATAATTCTAAAATAATTCTAAATTATTTATTAAATTATTTATTAATTAATATTATTTATTAAATTATTTATTAATTAATAATTAAATAAATGAAATTATTTATAATATTATAATATTAATTAATTAATTTATAATATTAATTAATTAATATTAATTCTATATTATTAAGATTATTTAAGTATTATAATATAAGATTGTAATATCCAATAAGTATACAATAAGATTCTAACTTAATTACTAGTACTAGATTATTTTTAAATTTATAGAAATATAAAATGAAATATATTAAAATAATGTAATTAAATATTTCATTTTATTAATAGGAAAATATCAACAAAAATACTAAATTAAATATAGAAATATCGAATAGTAAAAAAAATCTTATACACTAATTAAGCTAATTAAGATCTTGATTGTTGATAAACATATATTTTAGAAATAGATCGAAATTGAATATCGCTATATTAATAGGTATGTTCTATAATATTCAAATATCTAATATTTTTGGAATTTTTTTTTATAATTCTTTTATATATTTTTTCTATATATCATATTTCTTATGAAATAGCTAAGAATGAAGAGTTAATATCTCAGTAGTTTACTAAAATTAGTATACGTGTACAATTTTTATTATGTGAGCCCGCTTAGCTCAGAGGTTAGAGCATCGCATTTGTAATGCGATGGTCATCGGTTCGATTCCGATAGCCGGCTTTTCTCCATTTGTT